CTTAATGTTCATAATTTTGAAGAATTGTATCAGAAATTGGAAGGGAAAATAGCTACATTGGAAGAGAAATTGGTCCAGAAATTGGACCAGAAATTGGAAGAGAAATTGGGACAGAAAATATATACATTGGATAAAAAATCATTAGCAAGAGAATTGAGTCTTTTAATCGATGAATTTGCTGAAGAATCAACATCAAATTGGAAAGGAATTTCTTTATTTCCGGAACAAAGACGAATTGATTCAGAAGATCCAGAAAAAGTTTTGAAATTTTTAATCGAAAGAGTCATAATTGATCCCATCATTCAAACAATATGCGATACAGCCATAATTCCTCCCATGGAAAAAACAACCCGAAAAAAATCGATTGGAATAAATAAAAAAGTCCCCCGATGGTCATACAAATTATTCAGCGAGGTAGAACAACTCGGAAAAACTGAAACAACGGAAGAGGGGGAAGAGTGGATAGTAGATCATCAAATTCGCTCGAGGAAAGCGAAACGTATAGTTATTTTTACGCAGGGTCCAGAGGATGCCGACCCTAGTATCAAAACTATGACGAAGCCTGATGAAATAGAAGAAGTGGATATGATAGATTATCCCTATGAAGCGGATTTTCGTCGAGACATAATCACTGGTTCTATGCGTGTTCAAAGACGTAAAACCCTTACGGGGAAAATGTTTCCCTTATATCCGTATTCCCCACTTTTTTTCGACAGAGTAGGATTTTCTTGGGATGTTCTTTTCGAACCATTCATATTATCAGTAATTGAGATTTCCGACCTAATACAAGACATTTTTAGAAAGGGTATAAAAGGAAGCGTAGCAAAAAGAATAAAGAGGTTGAAAAAAAAAAAAAAAATGTACATGGAGGAAAACAAAAGCTACGAAGAAATTAAAAAAGAAGTCAATGAAATGGAAAAGGGGCGGGACGGGCAGACGGAAATGGAACGAATAGAAAGGACACGAGAAAAAATATCAGACCTCTATGATGTCCTTATTTATGCTCATGGAATAAGAGCTTTTATTTTACTAATTCAGTCGAGGCTTAGACAATCTATTGTATTACCTTCATTGATACTAGCTAAAAATATTGTCCGTTTCTTATTACGCCAAGAGTCCGAGTGGGAGCAGGATATAAGGGAGATGAATAGAGAAGTGTATGTTATATGCACCTATAATGGTATGCCAGTACTAGAACCAGGAAGAAACGGAATTTTTCCTGAAAACTGGGCCACAGAGGGTATACAAATAATGATAAGATTTCCTTTCCGTCTGAAACCTTGGCACCGATCTAAGATACGACCTTCTCGTAGGGATCCAAATCCAAAGCAGGAAAGTCCTGCTTCTTTTTTAACGATTTTGGGACTGGAAACTGACCGTCCTTTTGGTTCTCCTCTCGTAGGACTTGGTATTTTGTTTCGTTATTATTTTGGACCCCCTTTGAAAAAACTCCAAAAAGCAATTCGAAAATGGAGTTTTCGAGCTCTAAAAAGTTTCAAAGAAAGAACAAAATTCTTGTTTCTAAAGGTCCAAAAAGAACCAAAAAAATTGAGAGAGGATTCGAGTGAAATAAAAAAAGATTCTATAATCAATAATCAGATTATTCATGAATCATCCATTCAAACCCGATCTATGGATTGGACAAATTATTCACTGACAGAAATCAAAATTAAAGATCTGACTGATAGAACAAGCACAATCAGAAATCAAATAGAAAGAATTACAAAAGACAAGAAAAATGGATTTCGAACTCTAAAGATAAATATTAGTCCTAACAAAACAAGTTATGGTGCTCAAAAATTAGCATCACTAAAAAATTTTTTTCAGATATTAAAAAGAAGAAATGATCGATTAATCCGTAAATCACATTATTTTATAAAATGGATCGTGGAAAGGATATACACGGATATCCTTCTAGAGAGCTTTCCATATATCATTAATCATCTTACTAATAGTCTTTATAGGCCCATGGTCGTTATAAAACTTTTTCGTAAATTCAAAAAAAAATCTTTTTTTGATACAAAAGAGAAAAAGATAATTGAGCGTATTTCAACTATACAAAAAAAACTTTCACCTTCTCGTATTCGTCATAAGATTCAGACGAAGTCGGAGGTTTCTTTTAAATTATCCCTCGTGTCACAGGCCTATGTATTTTACAAATTATCACAAACCCAGGTTATTAACTTGTATAAGTTAAGATCTGTCCTTCAATATGACGGAGCGTCTTTATTTCTTAAGAATGAAATAAAAGATTATTTTCGAAGACAAGGAATAATTTCTTCCGAATTAAAGCATAAGAAACTTCAGAATTCTGGAATGAATCAATGGAAAAATTGGTTAAAGAGTCATTATCCATACGATTTATCTGGGCTAAAATGGTCTAAATTAGTACCGCAAAAATGGCGAAATAGAGTCAATCAACATTGTAGGGTTGAAAAAAAAAATTTAATCAAACGGGATTCATCTGAAAGAGAGGAAAAGGTTTCGTTATTGCTAAATAAAAACGATCATTTTCAAAAAATGTATAGATATGATCTTTTAGCATATCAATCGATTTATTATGAAGATAAGAAGGACTCATATAATTACAACATACATAAACCGAAATTTGTTGATACGGGGGGGAGTATCCCTATTACTCATTTTATAAGAAAAGATTATTTTATGTATATAAAAAATCCAGATAGAAAATTTTTTGATACGAAAGGTCTTTTTTATCTCAAAATGAATAAAGATAAAGAAATCAACCCATCCAATCAAAAGGGTTTCTTTTCTTTTTTTGATTGGATGGGAATGAATGAAGAAAGACTAAATCGTCCTGTATCGAAGCCGATACCTTGGTTATTCCCACAATTTGAGTTATTTTTTAATGTATCTAAAATGAAACCCGGGTTTATACCAATTCATTCACTTATTTTTCATTTTAATGAAGATGTTAGTCAAAATAAAAATATCACTAAAAAGAAAAAGGGGGATCTTATACTATCAAATGAAAAAGAAAAAAAATCTTTTGAATTAGAGAATCAAGAAGAAAAAAAAACCATAGGTCAAAGAGATCTCGCATCAGATGCCCAAAACCGAGGGAACCCTGAATCTGTTCTCTCAAACCAACAAAAATATATGGAAGAACTTTATACGAAATCAGATATGAAAATGGGTAGAACGAAAAATCAACCCAAAAGCATTTGGACTTGGGAAATAGACTTAGATGCGTTCATGAAAGGATCTTTTGCTTTGCAATTGAAATGGATGCTGAGTCCTTTGACTATGGAATTATTCGATTATGCGCTGTCCGTACTTGAATGGGAAAAGGAAAGCAGAATGACAACAAAGTTTGGTTTCGGCTTTATTAAGAAGGAGGAGTTAACTCTGGATCCAATGCTAATCCGGGATTTGAATCTTTCAAAAATCCTAAAAGAGGGAATATTTATTATCGAACCTGCTCGTATACCTGTAAAACATAATGTAGAATTTATTATGTATCAAACCATAAGGATTTCTTTGGTTCATGAGATTAAACAAAAAAAGAATCAAAAAAGATACAGAGAAAATATGGATAAGAATCATTTTGAGGAATCGATTGCAAGACATCAAATGATGACGAAAAATAGAAACAAAAATCATTATGATTTGCTTGTTCCTGAAAATATTTTATCGTCTAGACGGCGTAGAGAATTGAGAATTCTAAGTTGTTTCAATTCAAGGAATAGTAATTGTGTGGATAAAAATGCAGTATTTTGCAATGGGAACAAGGTAAAAACCTGTGGTCAATTTTTGGATGAAAGCAAAGATCTTGATAGAGAAAAAATGAAATTAATTAAATTAAAATTCTTTCTTTGGCCCAATTATCGATTAGAAGATTTAGCTTGTATGAATCGCTATTGGTTTGATACTAATAATGGTAGTCGTTTCAGTATGTTAAGGATACATATGTATCCACGATTGAAAATTGATTGATGATACAATTGTCTTCCCCTACGATATATATATATCGGGTGGATAAATAGCTGCGCACATGCCTTGTCTTACATCCTTTTTTGATACATGAATACTAATTCAATGACGTATCAATTAGATCATAAAATGAATCAATAAGGAAATTCGGATTGATTCTTGTGTATACCAGATCAAAATACCTCGCATTATTATTACTGATCAGTAAAATTCATATTCGTAAAATAAAAATAGTAAATTAATAAAAAAATTGACGAAGTGAAATTATAATTATATAAATTATATATATTTATATGTATATGGATTTCTAAAGTTATGACAAAAAATTCATTCATGTCAGTTATTTCGCAAGAAGAAAAGAAGGGATCTGTCGAATTTCAAGTATTCTGTTTCACCAATAAGATACGGAGACTTAGCTCACATTTGGAATTACACAAAAAAGACTATTCATCGCAGAGAGGTCTACGGAAAATTTTGGGAAAACGTCAACGACTTCTGGCTTATTTTTCAAAAAAAAATGGAGTACGTTATAAAGAATTAATCAGCCAATTGAATATTCGAGCAATAAAAAAACGTTAATTTGAACAATTTTTTTCTTTGATTTATTCGATCTTCAATTTTGATGAACTTCTTTTCGTTTTCAGCAATTCATGGAAGAAGAAATACGTAAAAAACTTATGACTTATGACTGGACCAGTTACAAGAAAAGATCTAATGATAGTCAATATGGGGCCTCACCACCCATCGATGCATGGCGTTCTTCGACTCATTGTTACTTTAGATGGTGAAGATGTTGTTGATTGTGAACCAATAGTAGGTTATTTGCACAGAGGAATGGAAAAAATTGCGGAAAACCGAACAATTATCCAATATTTGCCTTATGTAACACGTTGGGATTATTTAGCTACTATGTTTACAGAAGCAATAACTATAAATGCACCAGAACAGTTAGGAAATATTCAAGTACCTAAAAGGGCTAGCTATATCCGAATTATTATGTTGGAGTTGAGTCGGATAGCGTCTCATTTATTATGGCTAGGGCCTTTTATGGCGGATATTGGTGCACAGACCCCCTTCTTCTACATTTTCAGAGAAAGAGAATTGATATATGATCTATTCGAAGCTGTCACTGGCATGAGAATGATGCATAATTATTTTCGTATCGGAGGAGTCGCTGCTGATTTACCTTATGGCTGGATAGATAAATGTTTGGATTTCTGTGAGTATTTTTTAACAGCAATTGCTGAATATCAAAAGCTTATTACGCGAAATCCTATTTTTTTAGAACGAGTCGAAGGGGTGGGCATTATTGGCGGAGAAGAGGCAATAAATTGGGGGTTGTCAGGCCCGATGTTACGGGCTTCCGGAATACAATGGGATCTTCGTAAAGTTGATCGTTATGAATGTTATGAAGAATTTGATTGGGAAGTTCAATGGCAGAAGGAAGGCGATTCATTAGCTCGTTATTTAATCCGAATTGGCGAAATGGTGGAATCTGTAAAAATTATTCAGCAAGCTATAGAAGGCATTCCGGGGGGGCCCTATGAGAATTTAGAAATCCGACGCTTTAGTAGAGTAAGAGATACTGAGTGGAATAATTTTGAATATCGATTCATTAGTAAAAAGCCCGCCCCCACCTTTGAGTTATCGAGACAAGAACTTTATGTAAGAGTCGAAGCCCCAAAGGGCGAATTAGGAATTTTTTTGATAGGAGATCAGAGTGCTTTTCCCTGGAGATGGAAAATTCGCCCGCCGGGTTTTATCAATTTGCAAATCCTTCCTCAGTTAGTTAAAAGAATGAAATTGGCTGATATTATGACAATACTAGGTAGCATAGATATCATTATGGGAGAAATTGATCGTTGAAATGATAATTGATACAACAGGAGTACAAGCTATCAATTCTTTTTCCATATTGGAATCCTTAAAAGAAGTCTATGGGACTATATGGATGCTTGTACCTATTTTGATTCTTATTTTGGGAATAACAATAGGTGTACTAGTAATTGTGTGGTTAGAAAGAGAAATATCCGCAGGGATACAACAACGTATTGGACCTGAATATGCCGGCCCCTTGGGAATTCTTCAAGCTCTAGCAGATGGAACAAAACTACTTTTCAAAGAGAACCTTCTTCCAGCAAGAGGCGATAAAGGTTTATTTAGTGTTGGGCCCTCCATAGCAGTTATATCAATTCTACTAAGTTATTCGGTAATTCCTTTTAGCTATCGGCTTATTCTAGTCGATCTCAGTAATGGCGTTTTCTTATGGATCGCCATTTCAAGTATTGCTCCCATTGGACTTCTTATGTCAGGATATGGATCAAATAATAAATATTCCTTTTTAGGCGGTCTACGGGCTGCTGCCCAATCTATTAGTTATGAAATACCATTAACTCTATGCGTGTTATCAATATCTCTACGTGTGATTCGTTGAGGCATCAAATTTCCACAAATTTTTTCTTTCGAGAGTTTTCTAAGAATGAACAAAAATACATTGAATAGAGAACTTTCTTTTTTATTCAACCTTCGGGTTGATGAACTAAACCAGATAGTTAGATGAGTGAAAGAAAACAGCTTCGAAATTCGCAGTAAAAAGATTGAGTCTCATTTCCTGTGTACAAGAATTATGCCAAAGTTAATATAAGTAAATAGAAGCAATAAAGAAAACCTATTTACCCCAAGACTGGTTGATTAGTTATCATGACTTGAAGCGGGTTAAACAGATACATTCTTTGGAGTTCGTGCTATCGTTTAGATGTATTACTATACATGACATGATACGAATTGTCGAAAAGATTGAGCAAAACTGAGTGGATGGTTAGGAACACCAAGGTACACAAAGGATTAGTAATAGAGACTTTTTAAGTTATCGGAAAAAATTCCACATAAACGAAATACTAATTGGGGCTTTAAATTAGTAGAAATGATCAAGTAGTACTCCCCAGAATTCCGATCCAGAGTATGTTGCTATCCACCGATAAAATGAATGACTATCAGGAACGAAGTAATCCTTTACTTCCTTTTTTAGCAAAAAAGGAAGAAAAAATAGAAAGAATGCAATTGCAAAAGTTTTGATTATTCCTATAACCTATAACTCTATTAAGATAAGAAAGCTACACTTCATGTCAATTTTTTTTGTAATCAAAAAGGATAGGGTGAGATATCCATTAATATTTCTAAAAAGAGTATTTTCTAAAGGGTTTAAATAAAGTCTCAAAAAAAAATGAAAATAGATAGAAAATATATAATATATATATATATATAAATTAATTTTATTAATAAAAAAAGTAAAGGATGAGATCAATTCAGAAGCCCTTTAGTATAGCAGACAGAATTCCATTGGTCTAATTCGGGATCTTTCGATTACTTTTGACTCTATATATCCTACAAAAATTTCAAAATGAAAGAATATCGAAGCAGTCCTTAGATTTATGCGGGACCCTCGAGGAGCCGTATGAGGTGAAAATCTCATGTACGGTTCTGTAATAGCGATGATAAATGGGATCTTATCACCGACTAGAATTATCTAACAGTTTAAGTACAGTTGATATAGTTGAAGCACAGTCCAAATATGGTTTATGGGGGTGGAATTTGTGGCGTCAACCTATAGGATTTCTCGTTTTTATAATTTCCTCTCTAGCCGAATGTGAAAGATTGCCCTTTGATTTACCAGAAGCAGAGGAAGAATTAGTAGCAGGTTATCAAACAGAATATTCAGGTATTAAATTTGGTTTATTTTATGTTGCTTCCTATCTAAATCTACTCGTTTCTTCATTATTTGTAACAGTTCTTTACTTGGGAGGCTGGAATTTCTCTATTCCGTACATATTTGTTACTGACCTTTTTGGAATAAATGCAAGGGATCGAGTCTTTGAAACAACAATTGATATTTTCATTACACTAGGGAAAACTTTTTTGTTCTTGTTCATTTCTATCACAACAAGATGGACCTTACCTAGACTGAGAATGGACCAATTATTAAATCTTGGATGGAAATTCCTTTTACCTATTTCTTTAGGTAATTTATTATTAACAACTTCTTCCCAACTCCTTTCGCTATAAGATAAGCAAAATAGAATATTTTCTATTCACTAGTAACTAGATTGATAACCTGTTTCAAACAAGAAAAAGAAACAAACAAAAAAATTTTATCGAAATTTAGGATATGTTCCCTATGGTAACTGGGTTCCTGAATTATGGTCAACAAACAGTACGAGCGGCTAGGTACATTGGTCAAGGTTTTCTGATTACCTTATCCCACGCAAATCGTTTACCTGTAACTATTCAATACCCTTATGAAAAATTGATCACATCAGAACGTTTTCGTGGTCGAATCCACTTTGAATTCGATAAGTGCATTGCTTGTGAGGTATGTGTTCGTGTATGTCCTATAGATCTACCTGTTGTAGATTGGAAATTAGAAACCGATATTCGAAAGAAACGACTGCTTAATTACAGTATTGATTTCGGAATCTGTATATTTTGTGGTAATTGCGTTGAGTATTGTCCAACAAATTGTTTATCAATGACTGAAGAATATGAGCTTTCTACATATGATCGTCATGAATTAAATTATAATCAAATTGCTTTAGGCCGTTTACCAATATCAATAATTGACGATTACACAATTCGAACTATCTTGAATTGGCCTCAATTCAATAAAAAAGAAATGCCTTGATAAATTCAAAAACACTTTTTTATTACTTTTTTACTAAGGTTGTTATATAAATTTAACAGGTTTTTTTCACTAAACTCAAAATAACAACTATTGATCTGATTAGGTCATGAAAATTGCAGATTTACTTGGAATTTTTTTCTGTAATGATTTCAACTAGATTCGAACTATCCTTTCAGATAAGGAATCCAATTTGTACACTAACTATACCTACAGCAATTCGTATCCATTAGAATCGCATCCAACTAGGAACGTGTCTTAAGTCGATCAGCTTAACTTATTTTATCCTGGTCAGTTCAATAAGATCATGAAAGAGTCTGATTTTTTATATCTTTTTTTCATAGAATGGATTTACCTGGACCAATACATGATTTTCTTTTAGTCTTTCTGGGATCAGGTCTTATATTAGGGGGCCTCGGGGTGGTATTATTTACCAATCCCATTTTTTCTGCTTTTTCGTTAGGATTGGTTCTTGTTTGTATATCTTTATTCTATATTCTAGCAAACTCTCAATTTGTAGCTTCTGCACAACTCCTTATTTACGTAGGAGCTATAAATGTTTTAATCATATTTGCTGTAATGTTCATCAACGGGTTAGAATATGACAAAAATTTCCGCCTTTGGACTCTTGGAGACGGAATTACTTTGTTAGTTTGTACCAGTATTTTTGTTTTATTAAGTACTACTATTCTAAATACGTCATGGTACGGAATTATTTGGACTACAAAATTAAACCAGATTATAGAACAAGATTTGATAAATAATAGTCAACAAATTGGAATTCATTTATCAACAGATTTTTTTCTCCCATTTGAACTCATGTCGATAATTCTTTTAGTTGCTTTGATCGGTGCAATTGCCGTGGCCCGTCAATAAGATTAAAAATCTTTCAAATTAAACGCGTCACTCCAAACCCAACTTGTTTCTTTTTCTCTTTTTTCGTATCCATTTCTGTTCAATTCAAATAGAATTGATGTATGTATAATATAAAATATGAATGTCAATCTATTACTAAAATACTTCTTTGCTCTGTATTTGTTTGGTATATTCGAGTGAATGATATTTTTGTTCATATTGAAATGAATCAAGATTGATAAGGAGTTGCTCAATGATGCTCGAACATGTACTTGTTTTGAGTGCCTATTTATTTTCTATCGGTATCTATGGATTAATCACAAGCCGAAATTTAGTTAGAGCTCTTATGTGTCTTGAACTTATATTGAATGCGGTTAATCTGAATTTCGTAACGTTTTCTGACTTTTTTGATAGTCGTCAACTAAAAGGAAACATTTTCTCCATCTTTGTTATAGCGATTGCAGCCGCTGAAGCAGCTATTGGACCGGCTATTGTTTCCGCAATTTATCGTAACAGAAAATCAACTCGTATTAATCAAGCAAATTTGTTGAATAAGTAGTATTAATATTATTATTATAGAAATTTGAAGAGTTATAAATTAAAATTAGATTACTAAGTATATAGAACTTCAAAAATCTAAGAAATCAAAGTATTTTGGACCTCTTTTCTAAACCGACCCAGAAATAAGTTGATTCGACAAGTTCTGGTGAATCATCGATTCGTCTGGTCTTTGCATATGTAATTCATTTACATACAATACAGGGTTATACTAGATCGAAACTAATGAGATTAAAAAAAAGGTAGAGATCCAATGTCACATTCAGTAAAGATTTATGATACATGTATAGGATGTACTCAATGTGTCCGAGCCTGCCCCACAGATGTATTAGAAATGATACCTTGGGACGGGTGTAAAGCTAAACAAATAGCTTCCGCCCCAAGAACAGAGGACTGTGTTGGTTGTAAGAGATGCGAATCCGCCTGTCCAACCGATTTTTTGAGTGTTCGAGTTTATTTATGGCATGAAACAACTCGCAGTATGGGTCTAGCTTATTGATACGTTCCAGAAAACTCCACTTAAATCCTTTTTCTTTTTGTTTACCGACAAAAACCCGCGCTCGAAATGAAATATATATATCTTATTTTGTTCTTATTCGAGTACGGGTTTTTTAGTCCAAGTGTATTTTGTCTTTACCACGAATTTTTTTCCTTGGTTAACCTTAATTGTAGTTTTACCTATATTTGCGGGTTCATTAATTTTCTTCCTCCCTCATAGGGGTAATAAGGTAATTCGATGGTATACTATGTGTATATGTATATTAGAATTCCTCTTAACAATCTATGTATTCTGTTATCATTTCCAACCAGACGACCCATTAATACAATTGGTTGAAGATTATAACTGGATTCGCTTTTTTGATTTCCACTGGAGATTGGGAATTGATGGGCTTTCTATAGGACCCGTTTTACTGACTGGATTCATCACGACTTTAGCTACTTTAGCGGCTTGGCCCGTTACTCGGGATTCCCGATTATTCCATTTTTTGATGTTAGCAATGTATAGCGGTCAAATAGGATTATTTTCTTCTCGAGACCTTTTACTTTTTTTTCTAATGTGGGAATTAGAATTAATTCCCGTTTATCTACTTTTATCCATATGGGGAGGAAAGAGACGTCTATACTCAGCTACAAAGTTTATTTTGTATACTGCAGGGGGTTCCGTTTTTCTGTTAATGGGAGTTTTGGGTATAGGGTTATATGGTTCTAATGAACCAACATTAAATTTTGAAACGTTAGCTAACCAATCGTATCCTGTGGGATTAGAAATAATATTCTATATTGGATTTCTTATTGCTTTTGCTGTCAAATCGCCGATTATACCTCTACATACATGGTTGCCAGATACCCATGGAGAAGCACATTATAGTACTTGTATGCTTTTAGCCGGAATCCTATTAAAAATGGGAGCATATGGGTTGGTTCGGATCAATATGGAATTATTACCTCACGCGCATTCTATCTTTTCTCCTTGGTTGATGATAGTAGGCACAATGCAAATAATCTATGCAGCTTCAGCATCTCCGGGGCAGCGTAATTTAAAAAAAAGAATAGCATATTCCTCTGTATCTCATATGGGTTTCATAATTATAGGAATTAGTTCTATAACTGATACGGGATTCAACGGGGCCATTTTACAAATAATCTCTCATGGATTTATTGGTGCTGCTCTTTTTTTCCTAGCAGGAACGAGTTATGATAGAATACGTCTTGTTTATCTCGACGAAATTGGCGGAATAGCCATTTCAATGCCAAAAATATTCACACTTTTCAGTACTTTTTCTATGGCTTCCCTTGCGTTACCGGGCATGAGTGGTTTTTTTGCCGAATTAATAGTATTTTTTGGAATAATTACCAGCCAAAAAATTTTTTTCATGTCAAAAGTCCTAATTACTTTTGGCATGGCAATTGGAATGATATTAACTCCTATTTATTTATTATCTATGTTACGCCAAATGTTCTATGGATACAAGTTATTAAATAATGCAAACTCTTCGTTTTTTGATTCAGGTCCGCGAGAGTTATTTGTTTCACTCGTTATCTTTCTACCAGTAATAGGTATTGGCATTTACCCAGATTTCGTTCTCTCACTATCAGTTGAGAAGGTAGAAGCTGTTCTATCTAATTTTTTTTTTAGATAGTTTCCGTTTGAAACTTTCTTTTTTACGTAACACAAAAAAACGAATTAATTAGAATTTAAATCGGACAGGTTGACGTTTGTGAGAACCATTTGAATCACTATACTACTTGATTGAAATGGTTCTCGACGAGACTTGCTTTTTTATATGTATATGGGATATACCCCGTCCTGTAGTTGTATTCGTCAGGTTAGGTCCTTTCTTCAATTCAATTTAGGTGCTTTTTAATAGAAATGAACCATAACTATGTAATCCTATTCCTAATAAATTGACCCCAAAATAGCATATCCAAATAATAAGAAATCCTAGAGAAGCCACAATTGCAGAATTTTCACTTTTCAAATTGATATTTGTTTTAATATGTAAATAAATTGCGAATACGGTCCAAGTAATAAAAGCCCACGTTTCCTTTGGGTCCCAATTCCAATATGACCCCCAAGCTTCATTAGCCCATACTGCTCCTGAAAGGATACCTATGGTTAAAAAGATAAATCCTAGACTAATAACACGGGAACTCCAATGATCTAGTTGTTCAATTAACTGGGACCTATAAAAATTCCTAAGAGAAAAGAGATAGGTGCTTTGTAACATATTGTTTTCCTCGTTGATGTATTGGATCTTACCGAAGAACAAAGACTCGTTTAATAAAAGTTTTTTTTTACCAACTAGGCTTATATTGTTTTGAAATGTAATGACTAGAAGGGCTACTGCTAATAATGATCCGCATAAAAGGGCTGCATAGGCCAATATCATCATACTTACATGCATCATTAACCACTGGGATTGAAGAGCGGGTACTAATATTGTGGATTGCTTCATTTGAGCTAAAAAGTCCGAAGTAGCAAAGCCTTGGGTAAAAATAGCACCGGGTGCTGTTATTGCCTTTACAATTTTTTGAAGGTTTTTAAAATAAGGAATCATATGAATAATATAAAAACTCCACGAAAGGAAGATTAATGATTCATATAAATCACTTAACGGGAAATGCCCCGAAAAAATCCAACGAATACCTAATAATCCTGTTATACAGGAAAAAGTAAGTAGCATACCCTTTTCTAATGAATCGTCTAGTTCTACTATTTCGTTGACTACTAAAGTTATTAAATAAATTGTAATTACAATTGAAACGATCGAAAAGGAAATATGATTGAAAAGGTGCTCTAAAGTCAAAAATATCATAAGAATATATATATATAAAGAAAAGAGATCCCTCAATTACAAATCGTCAAATAGAAATTCAGAATGAAATTTATCTCGTTGTGATTATTATTTATTCTAGGACTAGTAGATTACCTTTTAGAATTTTTAAAAGGCTGTGCCGCTACTCGGACTCGAACCGAGACGCTCTAGCACTGCTTCCTAAGAGCAGCGTGTCTACCAATTTCACCATAGCGGCTTGTTTGAAATCATAATAGCCTTTTTCTCTTTAATCGTCGAGATTGAAAGAGTCAATCCAATGGCAATTTTTTTATAAAACATTCAAAAATTTTTGTTTTCTAAGGAATAGTAAGGAATAGTAATATATAATATATACTATACAATAGCATTTTTGAGAAAGTTCGAAATATATATTTTGATTTCCCAAGAGAAATTCTTCGTACATAATATCCCACAAAATCGAAATTGAAAATCGAAAAAAATGAATCAAAAAATTATTAACTTTTTTTTGAGAAGTAAAGATAAAAAAAGATATATAACAATTCAGAAACATAACGAATCCGGGAGGGAAAGGTTTTAATAGAATGAATTCTATTATCTATGAAGATTAAGGATCCCTTTTTGCCTAAAGATTTTTTGTTTGTTCTTCCATAGATCTAAAACCCACTTTAATTTTCTATTGGCTATTGGGACCGGCCGGTTGATGGGGAAAGTAAGAATCCCCATCCCAGAAATGATAAAATATACTAAAAACAAAAAAGAAGGGTAGTGAAATCCTCTAGTTTTCAAACAAAAAAGTACCGTATAAAGTGGGTTTACATATCATAAGAGAGAAGCAGGTTTGATGTTGATTAATTCAAAAAAACAGTTAATAAATACAAAGCGTTAATTCTATTTCTATATTTAAAATTTAAATGATTGCTTTTTTTCGACTTTTTTATGAATATAAATGCTAAAGGAAATTTTGTAGAAGTTTTTTTGAGTCAGATCAATTCAGATTATTCTACCATTTGATTACTTATTTTATTTTTCGTATAAAAAAACTTTTCGAATTCCCGGTAGAAAGAGATTTCGCTAATGCAAAAGCTTTTAATGCTGCCGAATATCCTTTTCTTTTCCAAAAATTTTTACGAATACGCTTTTTGGAAATTGAAGTACGCTTTTTTGGAACTGCCATTCAAAAATGAATAGGTTATTCATTGTTCTAGTTGGATGTGAAAGACATCTAGTATTCAAAGCAAAGGGATCTTTCTGTCCTATTTTTTTTAGTTATAGACCCTGTTTTTTATTCTAAGTTTTTTATTTTAGAAAATATCTCAAAAAAACTAGAAATATATGAAAATGGCCTATCAGATTATGAGAGACTCCCCTTTTTCTTATTCAAATTTCTATTTATAGAATACGATGTACCATAAAAAAGAAAATAAAGAAGCAAACTTTAGACTTCTATTTCTGTTTATTTGTGCTATGTGACTTTTCTTTTTTTGCATTTCATATTTTATTTCCATGTCATATAATAAACCCATCGAAAGGTTTAAATTTAGAAGAGTTAAGTAAGCTACTCTTACCTAATTACCTAATAGAAACTGGACTCTTTTTACTTTTTAACAAATACGTGGCATTTGTTGCTTTTTATTGAAACGAGACTAGTTATTTAGTTAGAGTAGACAGGATTTGATATGTTTTTCTCAAATTTTTTAATTTTATTTTATGTAAAGTCGAAAGTAAAGTAAAGCCTTGGCTAGCATAGAAAAACAGAAATATGCTTTATTGAAATAGAAGACAATCGATCAAAGAGTTTTGCATAGAAATAATAACTTAACTGATTCCGAATAAACAAATTCAAAAAGTTCCTAGTTTTTGACTTAAATTAGATTATGAATTTTAGTAGATCTTGTCATTCATATCAGTATCAGACTTACGTACTTTTTTGTTTGGTCTGATTTTTGATCATTTTTCTATTTATGGATTTCTCAAAAGAATAATGAAAGGTATAAATTTTTGATATTCTCTATATTCATAGGTTTTAATAGTTTAATTAATAACTAAGTATTTACTTTCACTAAATAACTATTTGGTCATTTGACCAATTAGAACTTCTTGAGTTGAATATTAATAAATAAAAAATGCTTATTCTAAGAATTTCGCTTTCGAATAGAAATAGAATTCTATTATCGCATATCTTCATTTTTTTTTATTGACCTCCTTCGAAAGAGGTAAGAGCCGGTGAATCGAAAATCAAATTATATTTTTTATGGAACATATCTACCAAAATGCATGGATCATACTTTTTATTCCACTTACAGTTCCTTTGTTAATCGGAGCAGGACTTCTTCTTTTTCCGAAGACAACAAAAAATCTTAGGCGTATGTGGGCTTTTCCTAGTATTTTGTTGTTAACTATAGTTATGATTTTTTCAATGAAATTGTCTATTCAGCAAATAAATAGCAGTTCTATCTATCAAACTGTATGGTCTTGGACCATCAATAATGATTTTTCTTTAGAGTTCGGTTACTTGGTTGATCCACTTACTTCTATTATGTTAATGTTAATTACTACTGTTGGTATTCTAGTTCTTATTTATAGTGACAATTATATGTTTCATGATCAAGGATATTTGAGATTCTTTGCTTATCTGAGTTTTTTCAATACTTCTATGCTTGGCTTAGTTACTAGTTCAAATTTAATACAAATTTATATTTTTTGGGAATTAGTTGGAATGTGTTCGTATCTATTAATAGGTTTTTGGTTTACACGACCTGCTGCAGCAAATGCTTGTCAAAAAGCGTTTGTAACTAATCGTGTAGGGGATTTTGGTTTATTATTAGGCATTTTAGGTCTTTATTGGCTAACAGGCAGTTTCGAATTTCGCGATTTGTTCGAAATATTCAATACCTTGATTTATAATAATGAAGTCCATTTTTTAGTTGGAACTGTATGTACTTTCTTATTGTTTGCTGGTGCAGTTGCCAAATCTGCCCAATTCCCCCTTCACGTATGGTTACCTGATGCTATGGAGGGGCCTACTCCTATTTCGGCTCTTATACACGCTGCTACTATGGTAGCTGCGGGGATTTTTCTTGTCGCTCGACTTTTTCCTCTTTTGATAGTTATCCCCTCCATACTACATCTAATCGCTTTAATAGGTATAATAACAGTACTTTTAGGAGCCACTTTAGCTCTTGCCCAAAAAGACATTAAGAGAAGTTTAGCTTATTCTACAATGTCTCAATTGGGATATATGATGTTAGCTCTAGGTATGGGGTCTTATCGAGCTGCTTTATTCCATCTGATTACGCATGCTTACTCAAAAGCATTGTTGTTTTTAGGATCTGGATCCATTATTCATTCTATGGAAGCTATTGTTGGGTATTCGCCAGATAAAAGCCAGAATATGGTTTTTATGGGGGGTTTAAAAAAACACGTGCCAATCACAAAAACTTCTTTTTTTTTAGGTACACTTTCTCTTTCTGGTATTCCACCTCTTGCTTGTTTTTGGTCCAAAGATGAAATTCTTAATGACACTTGGTTGTATTCACCAACTTTCGCAATCATATCCTGGGCTACAGCAGGATTAACAGCATTTTATATGTTTCGCATCTATTTACTGATGTTTGAGGGTCATTTAAACGTTCATTTTCAAAATTACAACGGAAAAAAAAGTAGCTCCTTCTATTCAATATCTTTATGGGGTCAAGATGGACTGAAACTTATTAACAAAAATTTTCGTTTATTAACTTTGTTACCAATAAAAAATAACGAAAGTTTTTCTAAGAATCCACACGAAAACCTAAAAAACCCAATGCGATCCTTTATTATTATTAAAAATAGTGACAATAAAAAAATTGCGCCATATCCTCATGAATCGGATAATACTATGTTATTCCCTCTACTTGTATTGATTTTTTTGACTTTGTTCATTGGATTCCTAGGAATTCCTTTCAATCAAGAAGGCATAGATTTGGATATATTGTCCAAATGGTTAACCCCATCTGTAAATCTTTTACATAAAAAATTGAATAATGCAAATTTTTTTGATTGGTCTGAATTTGTATTAAATGCAACCCTTTCGGTTAGTATAGCTTATTCTGGAATAGTTATAGCGTCTTTTTTGTATAAACCCATTTATTCGTCCTTACAAAATTTTGCCTTAATTAATTTTTTTGCTAAAGAGTATCGAAATAGGTTTTTTTCGGACAAAATGCAAAATGTAATATATGATTGGGCCCATCATCGCGGTTACCTAGATGCTTTTTATACAACATACGTAATTCGGAGTGTAAGAGGGTTGTCCGAACTAGTTCATTTTTTTGACAGGCGGGTAATTGATGGAATTCCAAATGGATTGGGTGTTGCAAGTTTTTTTCTAGGAGAAGGTCTCAAGTATGTAGGTGGGGGGCGTATTTCTTCTTATCTTTTTTTGTATTTATTCTATGCGTCAATTTTTTTATTAATTTACTATTTTTATTTTACGAATATGAATTTTACTGATCAGTAATAATAATGCGAGGTATTTTGATCTGGTATACACAAGAATCAATCCGAATTTCCTTATTGATTCATTTTATGATCTAATTGATACGTCATTGAATTAGTATTCATGTATCAAAAAAGGATGTAAGACAAGGCATGTGCGCAGCTATTTATCCACCCGATATATATATATCGTAGGGGAAGACAATTGTATCATCAATCAATTTTCAATCGTGGATACATATGTATCCTTAACATACTGAAACGACTACCATTATTAGTATCAAACCAATAGCGATTCATACAAGCTAAATCTTCTAATCGATAATTGGGCCAAAGAAAGAATTTTAATTTAATTAATTTCATTTTTTCTCTATCAAGATCTTTGCTTTCATCCAAAAATTGACCACAGGTTTTTACCTTGTTCCCATTGCAAAATACTGCATTTTTATCCACACAATTACTATTCCTTGAATTGAAACAACTTAGAATTCTCAATTCTCTACGCCGTCTAGACGATAAAATATTTTCAGGAACAAGCAAATCATAATGATTTTTGTTTCTATTTTTCGTCATCATTTGATGTCTTGCAATCGATTCCTCAAAATGATTCTTATCCATATTTTCTCTGTATCTTTTTTGATTCTTTTTTTGTTTAATCTCATGAACCAAAGAAATCCTTATGGTTTGATACATAATAAATTCTACATTATGTTTTACAGGTATACGAGCAGGTTCGATAATAAATATTCCCTCTTTTAGGATTTTTGAAAGATTCAAATCCCGGATTAGCATTGGATCCAGAGTTAACTCCTCCTTCTTAATAAAGCCGAAACCAAACTTTGTTGTCATTCTGCTTTCCTTTTCCCATTCAAGTACGGACAGCGCATAATCGAATAATTCCATAGTCAAAGGACTCAGCATCCATTTCAATTGCAAAGCAAAAGATCCTTTCATGAACGCATCTAAGTCTATTTCCCAAGTCCAAATGCTTTTGGGTTGATTTTTCGTTCTACCCATTTTCATATCTGATTTCGTATAAAGTTCTTCCATATATTTTTGTTGGTTTGAGAGAACAGATTCAGGGTTCCCTCGGTTTTGGGCATCTGATGCGAGATCTCTTTGACCTATGGTTTTTTTTTCTTCTTGATTCTCTAATTCAAAAGATTTTTTTTCTTTTTCATTTGATAGTATAAGATCCCCCTTTTTCTTTTTAGTGATATTTTTATTTTGACTAACATCTTCATTAAAATGAAAAATAAGTGAATGAATTGGTATAAACCCGGGTTTCATTTTAGATACATTAAAAAATAACTCAAATTGTGGGAATAACCAAGGTATCGGCTTCGATACAGGACGATTTAGTCTTTCTTCATTCATTCCCATCCAATCAAAAAAAGAAAAGAAACCCTTTTGATTGGATGGGTTGATTTCTTTATCTTTATTCATTTTGAGATAAAAAAGACCTTTCGTATCAAAAAATTTTCTATCTGGATTTTTTATATACATAAAATAATCTTTTCTTATAAAATGAGTAATAGGGATACTCCCCCCCGTATCAACAAATTTCGGTTTATGTATGTTGTAATTATATGAGTCCTTCTTATCTTCATAATAAATCGATTGATATGCTAAAAGATCATATCTATACATTTTTTGAAAATGATCGTTTTTATTTAGCAATAACGAAACCTTTTCCTCTCTTTCAGATGAATCCCGTTTGATTAAATTTTTTTTTTCAACCCTACAATGTTGATTGACTCTATTTCGCCATTTTTGCGGTACTAATTTAGACCATTTTAGCCCAGATAAATCGTATGGATAATGACTCTTTAACCAATTTTTCCATTGATTCATTCCAGAATTCTGAAGTTTCTTATGCTTTAATTCGGAAGAAATTATTCCTTGTCTTCGAAAATAATCTTTTATTTCATTCTTAAGAAATAAAGACGCTCCGTCATATTGAAGGACAGATCTTAACTTATACAAGTTAATAACCTGGGTTTGTGATAATTTGTAAAATACATAGGCCTGTGACACGAGGGATAATTTAAAAGAAACCTCCGACTTCGTCTGAATCTTATGACGAATACGAGAAGGTGAAAGTTTTTTTTGTATAGTTGAAATACGCTCAATTATCTTTTTCTCTTTTGTATCAAAAAAAGATTTTTTTTTGAATTTACGAAAAAGTTTTATAACGACCATGGGCCTATAAAGACTATTAGTAAGATGATTAATGATATATGGAAAGCTCTCTAGAAGGATATCCGTGTATATCCTTTCCACGATCCATTTTATAAAATAATGTGATTTACGGATTAATCGATCATTTCTTCTTTTTAATATCTGAAAAAAATTTTTTAGTGATGCTAATTTTTGAGCACCATAACTTGTTTTGTTAGGACTAATATTTATCTTTAGAGTTCGAAATCCATTTTTCTTGTCTTTTGTAATTCTTTCTATTTGATTTCTGATTGTGCTTGTTCTATCAGTCAGATCTTTAATTTTGATTTCTGTCAGTGAATAATTTGTCCAATCCATAGATCGGGTTTGAATGGATGATTCATGAATAATCTGATTATTGATTATAGAATCTTTTTTTATTTCACTCGAATCCTCTCTCAATTTTTTTGGTTCTTTTTGGACCTTTAGAAACAAGAATTTTGTTCTTTCTTTGAAACTTTTTAGAGCTCGAAAACTCCATTTTCGAATTGCTTTTTGGAGTTTTTTCAAAGGGGGTCCAAAATAATAACGAAACAAAATACCAAGTCCTACGAGAGGAGAACCAAAAGGACGGTCAGTTTCCAGTCCCAAAATCGTTAAAAAAGAAGCAGGACTTTCCTGCTTTGGATTTGGATCCCTACGAGAAGGTCGTATCTTAGATCGGTGCCAAGGTTTCAGACGGAAAGGAAATCTTATCATTATTTGTATACCCTCTGTGGCCCAGTTTTCAGGAAAAATTCCGTTTCTTCCTGGTTCTAGTACTGGCATACCATTATAGGTGCATATAACATACACTTCTCTATTCATCTCCCTTATATCCTGCTCCCACTCGGACTCTTGGCGTAATAAGAAACGGACAATATTTTTAGCTAGTATCAATGAAGGTAATACAATAGATTGTCTAAGCCTCGACTGAATTAGTAAAATAAAAGCTCTTATTCCATGAGCATAAATAAGGACATCATAGAGGTCTGATATTTTTTCTCGTGTCCTTTCTATTCGTTCCATTTCCGTCTGCCCGTCCCGCCCCTTTTCCATTTCATTGACTTCTTTTTTAATTTCTTCGTAGCTTTTGTTTTCCTCCATGTACATTTTTTTTTTTTTTTTCAACCTCTTTATTCTTTTTGCTACGCTTCCTTTTATACCCTTTCTAAAAATGTCTTGTATTAGGTCGGAAATCTCAATTACTGATAATATGAATGGTTCGAAAAGAACATCCCAAGAAAATCCTACTCTGTCGAAAAAAAGTGGGGAATACGGATATAAGGGAAACATTTTCCCCGTAAGGGTTTTACGTCTTTGAACACGCATAGAACCAGTGATTATGTCTCGACGAAAATCCGCTTCATAGGGATAATCTATCATATCCACTTCTTCTATTTCATCAGGCTTCGTCATAGTTTTGATACTAGGGTCGGCATCCTCTGGACCCTGCGTAAAAATAACTATACGTTTCGCTTTCCTCGAGCGAATTTGATGATCTACTATCCACTCTTCCCCCTCTTCCGTTGTTTCAGTTTTTCCGAGTTGTTCTACCTCGCTGAATAATTTGTATGACCATCGGGGGACTTTTTTATTTATTCCAATCGATTTTTTTCGGGTTGTTTTTTCCATGGGAGGAATTATGGCTGTATCGCATATTGTTTGAATGATGGGATCAATTATGACTCTTTCGATTAAAAATTTCAAAACTTTTTCTGGATCTTCTGAATCAATTCGTCTTTGTTCCGGAAATAAAGAAATTCCTTTCCAATTTGATGTTGATTCTTCAGCAAATTCATCGATTAAAAGACTCAATTCTCTTGCTAATGATTTTTTATCCAATGTATATATTTTCTGTCCCAATTTCTCTTCCAATTTCTGGTCCAATTTCTGGACCAATTTCTCTTCCAATGTAGCTATTTTCCCTTCCAATTTCTGATACAATTCTTCAAAATTATGAACATTAAGTTCCTTACCCTTAAAAAGAAGGATACTATGAACTTTATTGAGTTTATTTATCAAATTTGTCTCTATCGAATTTTTGACTGCAGTTTCATTTAGGATTGAAGGGAAAAAAAAATTTTTAATTATTCCACGATAGGATCCGTTTAAGAGAGGATCATATATTTTAGGCAAGTATTCTTCTTTAGTTTTATTATTGCATAATCGAGTCTTTTTTTCGAGTACATCCAGATAAGGAGATCCTCTGTCTAGGGCTTCAATTCTATCTCTAAACTCGTTCCTTAGGCTCCTCCATTTTTTTTCATTGGTATAAATCCAACAATAATAATTGTGCAGTTCATCATAGAAGAATTTATCCAGTTCATCACAGACGGATTTTTTTGTTGTAAAAAAATAAAAATACATTTTTTGTCGTAGCATTTCAAAAAAAGCTGATAAACTGGATGGATATGTAAAAGAAATTCTTCGTTTTCCATCACTTTGACATGTATAAAAAAAATATTGTGACATTTCGTTTCTTAC